GGTATATTTCTTTTCTTTTTCTAGTATACTAATACTAATAAGACTTAGACTTTTCTGACTTATCTTATACTATACTTCACCTAGGCACTTATCATTCATTGGCGGGGGAGAACTTTTATGATAAAGAACGAAAATTCGGATAGAGAAGCAAAAGTTTTAGCTCAACATATACGTATGTCTGTTTTCAAAGCGCGACGAGTAATTGATCAGATTCGCGGACGTTCTTATGAGGAAACACTCATGATACTGGAACTAATGCCTTATTGGGCATCTTCTCCAATTTTAAAATTAGTTTATTCTGCAGCAGCAAATGCTAGTCATAATATGGGTTTGAATGAAGCTGATTTATTTATTAGTAAAGCTGAAGTCAATAGAGGTGCTATTGTGAAAAAGTTAAGACCCCAGGCTCGAGGGCGTAGTTATCTGATAAAAAAAACCACTTGTCATATAAAGATTTTTTTAAAAGAAAAATCTAAAATTTAGATTACTATTTAGAAAAAAATGGATGGAAAAATAAAAATAATAGAAAAATATGGGACAAAAAATAAATCCACTTGGTTTCAGACTTGGAACAACTCAAAGTCATCATTCTTTTTGGTTCGCAAAACCAAAGAATTTTTCCATGGGTCTACAAGAAGATGAAAGAATACGGAATTGTATTAAGGACTATGTAAAAAAAAATAAGAAAATATCTTCAGGTTTCGAAGGAATTGCCCGTATAGGGATTCAAAAAAGAATAGATTTGATTCAGGTCATAATCTATATTGGATTTCCCAATTTATTAATAGAAGGACGCACACGGGGAGTCGAAGAATTACAGATGAATGTACAAAAAGAGTTTCATTCTGTAAACCGGAGACTCAACATCGCTATCACAAGAATTGAAAAGCCTTATGGACAACCTAATATTCTTGCAGAATATATAGCTTTACAATTAAAAAATAGAGTCTCATTTCGAAAGGCAATGAAAAAAGCTATTGAATTAACTGAACAAACGGGTACAAAAGGAATTCAAGTGCAAATTGCAGGGCGTATCGACGGAAAAGAGATTGCACGTGTCGAATGGATCAGAGAAGGCAGGGTTCCCTTACAAACAATTCGCGCTAAAATAGATCACTGTTCCCATACAATTAGAACTATCTATGGAGTCTTAGGCATCAAAATTTGGATATTTGTAAATCAAGAATAAGAAAATAAGAATAATGGACCTTTCTTTATCTCGCTATTATGCTCATCAATAGAAAATTTTATAAACTCTTTTCTTATTTTTATTTTTTATTAATCAAAGAAAAACGAACAATTATAATTCTATAAGGTTGAATAAAAATTTGATTTACCCTTTATTTAATTTAGATTTTAGTATAATTGCTATGCTCAGTGTGTGACTCGTTAGTTTTTTCTTTAGAGTTTATAATTGAAATTGAAAAAAACAGGCTGATCCCACTATAAACTTAGTCACTATAAAAACTAAAGAAACTCAAAACTAAGAACCAACTTACTGCTTCGTATTGTCGAGATCCCAAGAAACAGTCACTATATGACTGAATCGATCATATAGTTGTAGCAACTGAAATTCTTTTCATAAAAAATAAATCTGATTATGGATTGTGAAAAAAAAGGGGATGTGGAAAAATGGAAAGATGATAGAAAGAGAGAATAAAGATCTCAATGATATATGATTCCCATATGTATGGTTTATGAAGAATTAAAAGGCAGTGTTATAAAGCATCAACATCAATATACAATGAAAATAGAATAAGAAATATACTAATAATAAAAGAAATTAAATTAAAATAATAATCTAAATAATCTAATCAATATGGATAATATAGTCTATTATGCTATTATGTATGTAATAAGATAGAAAAATAGATAATAGAAATAATAGAAAATAGAGAATAATTGAATCGAGCTTCGGGTTAAGAAAAACTGAGGAGATTGATTCGGAAACAAATAACAGATTTTGTTGAGAGCTCCATTGCAGAGTTCAGGCCTAAGCATTAATAGAGAAGCTATGGGAACGATGGAACCTGTGATTACATAGGATTTTCTTGAAAACGAATCAATCCTAATGATTCATTGGGTAGGATGGCGGAATCAACCAAGAATAAATCCATTTCTTCTGAATGGTCATGAATTGACCCTACAAATGAAGAAGGAAAGAGTCAATATTCGCCCGCGAAACCTTTATTTATTTTTCTTTAATTTAATTTATTTAAGAATTTCATTTATTGGATCACTATTGGCATGATTCAATAGAGGTAAAGTAAAATACTTTAGAAATCTTGATAAAAGAAAGAAGCATTATATACAAACAAACACGCCTAGTTATATATACAGACAGCTACCTATGTAACAAATTCAATATAAAAAAATTAGTATATTCTTTCTTTTAATAGAATGAAATACATGTGTATATGTAATATTATTGAATCATTTCATTCGCGAGGAGCTGGATGAGAAGAAACTTTCATGTCCGGCTCTGCAGTAGAGATGGAATTCAGAAACAACCATCAACTATAACCCCAAAAGAACCAGATTTCGTAAACAACATAGAGGTAGGATGAAGGGAATATCTTGCCGAGGCAATCGTATTTGTTTTGGCAGATATGCTCTTCAGGCACTTGAACCTGCTTGGATCACAGCTAGACAAATAGAAGCAGGGCGAAGAGCAATGACACGATATGCGCGTCGTGGTGGAAAGATATGGTTACGTATCTTTCCCGACAAACCTGTTACTGTAAGACCTACAGAAACACGTATGGGTTCGGGCAAGGGATCTCCCGAATATTGGGTATCCGTTGTTAAACCGGGCCGAATACTTTATGAAATGAGTGGAGTATCAGAAACTGTAGCCAAAGCTGCTATGGAAATAGCTGCATGCAAAATGCCTATACGAACTCAATTTGTTACTTCATGATAGATAAAAAAAAGTAAAAGAAGAAGGAGTCTTGAGAAGGAAAAAACAACCACGGATTTCTTTATCTCTGGACAGACAATATTTCTTTTTTCCATTATCCCTTGCATTGAAATAAGAGATTTCAATAAAAATGATATGATTCAACCTCAGACCCTTTTGAATGTCGCGGATAACAGTGGAGCTCAAGAATTGATGTGTATTCGAATCATAGGAACTGGTAATCACCGATATGCTCATATTGGCGATGTTATTGTTGCTGTAATCAAAGAAGCAGTGCCCAACATGCCTCTAGAAAGATCAGAAATAATTAGAGCTGTGATTGTACGCACGTGTAAAGAACTCAAACGTGACAACGGCATGATAATACGATATGATGACAATGCAGCGGTTATCATTGATCAAGAAGGAAATCCAAAAGGAACTCGAATTTTTGGTGCGATTGCTCGGGAATTGCGACAGTTGAATTTTACTAAAATAGTTTCATTAGCACCCGAAGTTTTATAGATGAAAATAGGATATATCCTATCTATCTATTATTCTATTATATAGAATATTCAAATATCTGAAATAGATCCAATTAATAGATTGTGTTTCATGCATATACTTTAAATTTCTAATAATTTTTTAGAATTTAATAATCTCAAATCTAAAAAAAAATTCAATAAAAAATAAAACAAAAAAGAAGCATGTTGATTATATCAAAATTAGGAGGCACCAATAACTATAGTTCGTCATGGGTAGGGACATTATTGCCGATATAATAACTTCTATAAGAAATGCTGACATAGATCAAAAGGGAAGAGTTCAAATAGTATCTACTAATATCACTAAAAACATTGTGAAAATACTTTTACGAGAAGGTTTTATTGAAAACGTTCGAAAACATCAAGAAAGTCAAAAAAATTTCTTGGTTTCAACCTTACGACATAGAAAGACTAGGAAAGGGAATAAACTAATTTTAAAGCGTATCAGCCGACCCGGTCTACGAATCTATTCCAACTATCAACGAATTCCTAAGATTTTAGGTGGAATGGGAATTGTAATTCTTTCTACTTCTCGAGGTATAATGACAGATCGAGAAGCTCGACTAGAAAAAATTGGAGGAGAAATTTTGTGTTATATATGGTGATTCTCCTGGGATACCCTAATTTTCTCTCGAACTTACTATTTGTAAAATAGAGAGGAGAAATGAATTATAGAACTCTTCCTCTATTAGTTAAGACTTAAAGGGGGTTCCCTGGAATGAAAGAACAAAAATTGATTCATGAGGGTTTAATTACTGAATCACTTCCCAACGGTATGTTCCGAGTTCGATTAGATAATGAAGATCTAATTCTAGGTTATATTTCAGGAAGAATCCGGCGCAGTTTTATACGTATACTACCCGGAGATAGAGTCAAAATCGAAATGAGTCGTTATGATTCAACCAGGGGACGTATAATTTATAGACTTCGCAAAAAAGATTCGAACGATTAGATCATTCTTTTAAACACCCTTTTCGTAGGGATATAATTCGAAGTTCAAAAATGCAATAAACTGATTTTTGTTTACAAAAAAATAGATTCAGAATGAAAGTAAGGAATGATAAATATGAAAATAAGGGCTTCTGTTCGTAAAATTTGTGAAAAATGTCGCTTGATTCGTAGGCGAGGGCGAATTAGAGTCATTTGTTCCAATCCGAGACATAAACAGAGACAGGGGTAATCCTTCTCAAGTTCTAAATCAAGAACTTTTTAAAAGAAAAACCCATGTACATGTAAAAAGAAAGAAGAATCATAAATCTACAGAAAGATACGGGGATATCCATTTCATATGAAAACGAATCCTTTCTTCTTTCTTTTTATTTTATTCTTATGAATATGATCTAATAAAATATGACAAAACCTATAGCAAAAGTTGGTTTACGTAAGAATGCACGTATTGGTTCAAATAAAAATGAACGTAGAATACCAAAAGGAGTTATTCATGTTCAAGCGAGTTTCAACAATACTATTGTAACTGTTACAGACGTACGAGGTCGAGTGGTTTCTTGGGCTTCCGCAGGTACTTCTGGATTCAGAGGTACAAGAAAAGGAACACCCTATGCTGCTCAAGCCGCAGCATTTAATGCTATTCGTACATTAGTTGATCAAGGTATGCAACGAGCAGAAGTTATGATAAAGGGTCCAGGTCTCGGAAGAGATGCGGCATTACGAGCCATTCGTAGAAATGGGATGCTATTAAGTTTCGTACGTGATGTAACACCCATGCCGCATAATGGATGTCGCCCCCCTAAAAAAAGACGTGTGTAGAAATAAGAATTCAAGAGATTCCAAAATCTGATCCAATAATCATAAATAAAAGAAAAATAATAGTATGGTTCGAGAAGAAGTAGCAGGATCCACTCGAACACTACAGTGGAAATGTGTTGAATCAAGAGTAGACAGCAAGCGTCTTTATTATGGTCGTTTCGTTCTGTCCCCGCTTATGAAAGGTCAAGCCGATACTATAGGTATCACCATGCGGAGGGCTTTACTTGGAGAAATAGAAGGAACATGTATCACACGTGCAACATCTGAAAATGTGCTGCATGAATATTCTACGATAGCAGGTATTGAAGAATCAGTACATGAGATTTTAATAAATTTGAAAGAGATTGTATTGAGAAGTAATCTCTATGGAGTTAGGGACGCATCCATTTGCGTCAGGGGTCCCAAATACATAACAGCTCAAGATATCATCTCACCACCTTCTGTACAAATAGTTGACACGACACAGCATATAGCTAACCTGACAGAACCAATTGATTTGTGTATTGAATTACAAATCAAGAGAGATCGCGGATATCGTATGAAATCCACAAACGACTCTCACGATGGAAGTTATCCTATAGATATTGTATCTATGCCTGTTCGAAATGCGAATCATAGTATTCATTCTTATGGGAATGGGAATGAAAAACAAGAGATACTATTTCTAGAAATATGGACGAATGGAAGTTTAACTCCTAAAGAAGCACTTTATGAAGCTTCTCGTAATTTGATTGATTTATTGATTCCTTTTCTACATGCAGAGGAAGAGGACATGAATTTCGAGGAAAATGAAAACAGATGGAATCTACCCCTTTTTTCTTTTCAAGACAGATTAACTAATTTCAAGAAAAACAAAAAAGGAATTCCATTGACATGTATTTTTATTGACCAATCAGAATTGTCTTCCAGGACCTATAATTGTCTCAAAAGGTCCAATATACATACATTATTGGACCTTTTGAGTCACAGTCAAGAAGATCTTATGAAAATGGAATATTTTCGCATAGAAGATGTAAAACAGATATTGGGCACTCTACAGAAGCATTTTGCAATCAATTTACCTAAGAAAAAGTTTTCATTTTAAATCCATTGGAATTTTTTCATTTTTTTTAGTTTTTAGAAATAAAAAAGAATAGAATAAATTTTGAATCTCCGACACGGTTCATATATTTGCAGAATAGATCATAATAAGATTGATGTATCTAGGGAAGATCCAGAAGAGGATCTTCCTTAGATACCTATGCCGTGTTATTTAACGGTTTCATCAATTTGAAAAAGACCTAAAGTTAGGGATTTCTCAATAGGTAAAGTTGCTCCAATACCTAACCAAAGAGCTACTGCGGTACCGATCAAAAAGACTGTTGTAGCTACTGGACGACGAAATGGATTTTGTAATTTATTGACATTCTCCAAAAAAGGTACTGTCAATAATCCTATTGGTACTGAAACCATTAAAAGAACACCCAATAACTTATTGGGTACTGTGCGAAGTATTTGAAATACGGGAAAGAAGTACCATTCGGGTAATATTTCCAACGGAGTTGCAAACGGATCCGCCGGTTCACCGATCATTGACGGCTCTAGAACTGCTAAGCCCACATTACATGCAATAGTGCCTAGAATTACTACTGGAAAGATATATAAAAGATCATTGGGCCATGCAGGTTCTCCATAATAATTATGTCCCATCCCTTTAGCCAATTTAGCTCTTAATACAGGATCATTCAAATCAGGTTTCTTTGTTATTTGGATAGGTGAATTCTTGTGGATCCATCCCCCAAAGGAACCGGACATGATAATTTTTTATCATCCGGCTCGAGCAAGAATCAAAAGAATCACAGAAAGAGATCCATAGAAGATCTATACTTCATACATATCTACATATATAATGTAGAATGACTCTATGTAAGAAAAGATTTATCAAATTCCATTTCCCCGAGTTTCAACGATTCATTATTCATGGCAAAGAATTAGGTTCTGGTAACAAGGAAATGCTCAATATCCAAGTCGGCTTACAAATTCGATCATGATCAAGTGCTTTTTGGATTGTCTCATGTCTTTTGGTTGGTATTTATCCCCACAACATATCGATTGTATTACATACAAAAATACAAAGTTTTTACTTGTTACTAATAAAGTATAGCCCCTGTTCTTCTTTAGATCCCTTATTTAACTCCGATAGTATCATAAATCAGGGTCGATGCAGAGGAAATGAATGCATCTACATACTATAAAACTATAAAAAGCTTACTAAGATTACTATAAAATTAATACGAAATACTAATACTATTAATTAATTATAAGAAAATTACTAAAAAAAAATCAAACAAAGTGAATAAATAGAACATTGGATCATTCCACATCACTTATTCTAGGGATCTTACGGAGCCTGTTCATGCATGACATGATTCGGGTATGATCATAGAAAATATTCTCCTCAAGCGAACCGGCCTATCCTATGCTACATAAAAGGACTGACGTGATGGTTGGATGCGGAGACACATTGGGTTGTGAATTTCAACGTGGCGGATAAAATCATATATCTACATGGACCAATAAATAGTTCAAGTCACACACTCCCATAATCCATCCTCTTTTAGGAAAATATACTTCAACTATTCGATTCGTATCAAATAAACAATACTTCAGAGTTGAATAGAAGTATCCAAATAACATGCCTTATTTTTAAATAATCCATATTTGTAGCAATGAAAGACTCTTGTTCCTCCCCGATATGATAAATTAGAAATATCTATGATCTGCCTTCTCTATAAAGGACCCGAAATACCTTGCTTACGTATCATTAGAAAGTGCATTAACATAAATACGGCAGTAAGAAGAGGCAATACAAAAGTATGTAAACTATAAAAACGAGTTAAAGTGGACTGGCCCACACTAGCACTTCCACGTAATAATTCTACCAAAGGCGATCCTATTATAGGAATAGCTTCAGGCACGCCTGTTACAATTTTTACTGCCCAATAGCCAATTTGGTCCCGAGGTAAGGAATAACCAGTTACGCCAAAAGATGCGGTCAATACACCCAGAACCACCCCTGTAACCCAAGTTAATTCGCGGGGTTTTTTAAAACCCCCCGTAAGATACACACGAAATACGTGCAAGATCATCATTAGAACCATCATACTTGCTGACCATCGATGAACTGATCGAATTAACCAACCAAAGTTGGCCTCAGTCATTATGTATTGAACAGAGGAAAAAGCCTCTGTAACAGTTGGACGATAGTAAAAGGTCATAGCAAAACCCGTAGCTACTTGTACTAAAAAACAAGTAAGCGTAATCCCCCCTAGACAATAAAATATGTTGACATGAGGAGGAACATATTTACTAGTTATATCATCTGCAATCGCTTGAATCTCGAGACGTTCCTCGAACCAATCATATACTTTATTGAGATAGGTAACCCAAGAAAGACCCCCCCTCTGAGAACCGTATATGAGAATTTCATCTCGTACGGCTCAAGCCGAAACACACAAATACTGGTTTCAACGGATATGGAATACAGAGTTTCAAATTTCTTGTGGCTTAGCCGTTTGACTCGATTTGACCCAAAGATACGAAGTAAGAAAAATCCGGAATCTTTTCTTTGTGATGATAATGGCAAGAAATACAATCTCAAGTTGGCTCATCCATCTTTCTTTATGTTAATCGTGACAGGCCTCTTGAATCTTCTCTTCCCTATCTTTTTTTTTATAGGAATTCTCTTGTTGAGACCCTATGAATCAATTGAAACCTCAGATTCATACTAGAACCACGATGATTTAAGAAAACCAAAGATAAACTCAAAGGGTTTCTGAGTAAAAACCATTTGATCATCACTTCTTCAATGAATGTAATAACTCAACAAAATAGAGAGAAGAGGTTTCTTTCGGAAGTATGAAGGAAAAAAATTGTTTTATTTAGAAAAGACCTATTTCCATTTTTTTTTAATCCGGTTGCGAGGTCTGAATAATAGATATGAATCATAGTTCAAATATTTCTTTTCTTTATCTATTCTATATAGTCCGTGCTCCAGAGACTAGAATAAATATCTGACGAGGTAGAATCATCTTGATAGAGATGACAGGTCCATTCTCTGTATTATCAATAGGATCAATTATAACAAGTCACACGCTCATATTCCGGAAATTAAATATCGAAACAAATAAATTTCACGATCGAACTACCAGAATGGTCTATAAGTCCAAGTCTTAGGTAATCTTAAGTTGAAGTATTAAGTATTTTAAGCATTTAAGTAAGTATAAGTAAAATAATCTTTTTTGATTGAAAAACTAGGACTTCCTAGTTTTTATGAACTAATTCATTGAAATCCCATCCAGTAAAACAGATGAATTATAAATCTCTAAAATAATAGATAAAAATATTGCAAATAGAGCCATTGCAACTCCCATAAGTGGTGTAGTCCCCCACCCTGGAGCTACTTTTCCATATTCCGAATTCAATGGTTTCAATAAACTCCCTACGCCAGTTCGTCTTGGCCCAGATCTAGAACTACTCTCAACGGTTTTTGTAGCCATAAATCCTCTTTCATCATGGGTTGAAATCTGTTGACTTTGTATACAATTCCGTTGTAGTTGTAAATAAACGACATTATCGTAATCTTTTGTGATCTTGAAATTATCGAAAAAATGGAAACAGCAACTTTAGTCGCCATCTCCATATCCGGTTTACTTGTAAGCTTTACTGGGTATGCCTTATATACCGCTTTTGGGCAACCCTCTCAGAAATTAAGAGATCCCTTCGAAGAACATGGGGACTAGTTGAAGTAATGAGCCCCCATATCCATATTGGGGGCTCATTACTTCAATGAAAATAATGAAAAATCATTTCATTTTTTTAGTTGGAACTTTAGGTGGTTCTCGAAAAAAGATAGCGAAAAAAATTATCCCTAAAGTCGAAACTAAGAGGAATGTATAAACCAATGCTTCCATAGATTCGATCGCGGTTTACAATTATAGCTTCCACACCTATTCATTTTGGATCATTTACTAAAGAAATTCTCAATTGAGATTTCCAATTTACTATTACTATCTAGATAGTATATATATATCTACTATACTATAGATATAATATAGATATAGTCATATCTGATTACTAGTAGACTCTATTCTATTTAGTATTTATTTTATTTCTTCTATATTTATATTGTATTATTCTTATTCTTATTATATTTCTACATAAAAATATAGAAAATATAAATTCACAAATTAGAAATACTAAATAGCTAAATACTATATATAAATCTCAATTGAGATTTATATACTCTAAATACTAGAATAAAAAAAATAGAGGCAAAAGATGGCAAAGGAATTTTGTATCAGACTACTTGTCTCCTTGTAGTTGGATCTCCAAGTTTTTGGAATGCTCCAAATTCCACTTGAGCATCCAAATCTGGATCAATACCGGCAAAAACATCTCTGAACAAGGTTCTGGCGCCGTGCCAAATGTGTCCGAAAAAGAAGAGCAAAGCAAACGTAGCATGCCCAAAAGTGAACCAACCCCTTGGACTGCTACGAAAAACACCATCGGATTTCAAAGTAGCCCGGTCTAATTCAAAAATTTCACCTAATTGGGCACGTCTAGCATATTTTTTCACAGTAGAAGGATCACTATAAATGACTCCATTGAGTTCGCCACCATAGAATTCAACAGTTACCCCTACTTGTTCAACACTATATTTGGATTCTGCCCTTCTAAAAGGAACATCGGCCCTCACAATTCCGTCTCCATCTACCAAAACTACCGGAAATGTTTCAAAAAAGGTAGGCATACGACGTACAAAGAGTTCGCGCCCTTCTTTATCTCTAAATATGGGGTGCCCTAACCACCCAACAGCTATTCCATCCCCGTTATCCATTGAGCCTGCTCTGAATAATCCCCCTTTCGCCGGATTATTACCAATGTAATCGTAAAAAGCTAATTTTTCGGGAATTTTAGACCAAGCTTCCGATAAGCTCAGATTTTCGGCTAGTCCGGCCCCAACTCTTCGATATATTTCTTGCTGGAAGTACCCCTGATCCCACTGATAACGAGTGGGGCCAAATAATTCGATTGGGGTAGTTGCTGAACCATACCACATAGTTCCAGCAACAATGAAAGCTGCAAAAAAAACAGCAGCAATACTACTGGAAAGCACAGTTTCAATATTACCCATGCGTAATCCTTTGTATAGACGTTGAGGTGGACGGACACTAAGATGGAATAGACCCGCTAATATGCCCAATGTACCTGCTGCAATATGATGAGAAGCTATTCCGCCCGGAACAAAAGGATCAAAACCTTCCGCACCCCACGCTGGATTTACAGATTGTACTTTTCCAGTTAGTCCATAAGGATCAGATACCCATATTCCAGGACCATATAAGCCTGTTACATGAAATGCACCAAAGCCAAAGCAAGCGACTCCTGAGAGAAATAAATGAATTCCAAAGATCTTGGGCAAATCCAAAGAAGGTTTTCCCGTACGTTCATCACAGAATATTTCTAGGTCCCAATACACCCAATGCCAGATAGCTGCCAAGAAGCACAAGCCAGAAAACAAAATATGTGCCCCTGCCACGCCTTCATAACTCCAAATGCCCGGATTCGTTATAGTTCCTCCCGAGATACTCCAACCCCCCCACGAATTGGTTATTCCTAAACGAGTCATGAAGGGTATAACGAACATGCCTTGTCTCCACATTGGATCAAGAACAGGGTCAGAGGGATCAAAAACCGCTAATTCATATAGAGCCATCGAGCCGGCCCAACCAGAAACTAGAGCTGTATGCATTATATGAACAGAAAGTAATCGACCGGGATCATTCAATACAACAGTATGAACACGATACCAAGGTAAACCCATGTAAATACCCCTTTCTGAAAAAGAAATAGACATTATGTAACTTTATCGCATTGGAAAAGACTAGATTGTGCATTTCACCTGTTCGGTAGATTTTGTATAGGAAAGGATTAATATTTATTTGTATTCCCTTCTTTTATTTTTAATGAGATAGAATAGAGAGAATTTGAAATAGAAAGAGAAGGTAACAATTCTATTTATTCCTATTTAGAAGAACAAATAGAAACAGATCTTATTCTATACCCGATAAGTACCAATACGCAATGGGAGTATTTTTAGGGAAAAAATGCATAAATACTTTTTTAGAATTCGAAATCATTCGAACAATCGGCTGATCCGATCGATCTCGTTCGTTACAATCTTTCTTTATTCATTCTGTCTTCCTCTATAAACCTTCCAGTCCTATATACTTCTATATAATAGAATAGAATTTTATCTAGATAATAATATTAAGTTATATATTATATAATATAATTATATTATAATATTTTAAACAAAAAGAAGATTAAAATATTAAAAAAAATCTATCTATATATCTATATATAGAATATAAAAATAGAAATATAGAATATAAAAATAGAAAAGAAAGAGAAAAAATGATGAAGACAATAAAACCATTTTTACGTTTCCATATTAAAGTAAATTATAGTACTTCATTTTTTTCTTTATCTTAATGCCCATTGGTATTCCAAAAGTACCTTTTCGGATTCCTGGAGAGGAAGAGTCAATTTGGGTTGACGTATAGTGCGACTTGTCAGACATATTGGTCATATGGTATTTCCCCGTTATCTCCCCCGATCGAGTATTCTCTGTTTCGCCCAATCCAATAAATATATATTCAATATTGTATTGATTGAACCATCAATAATTCGGAGCGTGAAGCACAATAATTCCTATTGGGGATCAATATTATCAATTAAAATAATTGATGGTTTACTTGGACTGATAAAATAAAGTATCCAGGCTCCGTTCAGAGAATACCAAATTGGAAATGGTAAGAGTAAAAGTAATAGAAATATTTTCTAAAAAATAGAAAAATAAAATAGAAATTGAATTAAATTATGAGATTCATTAGTAATTTAATAGAATATAATATAACTTACTATAATAGAATCTATTATGTAGAATATATAATGATTACACGATTACCACTTGTATCATAGACTATTCTTATACTTACTATAGGGATAATCTCAAAACTACCTACCAATGGAGTAGTATGATGAATACATCGAATATTTTGGGGAAAGGTATGAAACAATTGAAAAAGAAAATAAGTGGTACTGGAATCATTTGACCTATATGCGCAAATGGAATTCGGGCAAATCTTCCCCCGGAGTAGAACAAGAACCTAAAAGAATTGAAAGGCCCATTCAGGAACAAGAAAATTACATCGTAATTTGAATTACGATGAAACAATACATCAATGAGAAGTTAGTTCAATAAGTTCATAAAATTCTTTTTGATATTCTACATTATAGAATATAGGGAAGGGTAAGGAGGGCAAAGCTAATGTTAAAAAAAAAGAAATAGGATTGGAATCGACACATTGATTTTTTTTCGCAATTCTTTCGAACCGTATGCATCCAAAGGTGCACGTACGGTTCCTCAGGGATACAATTTTGCCCTAATCAACCGACTTCATCGAGAAAGATTACTTTTTTTAGGCCAAGAGGTTGATAGCGAGATCTCGAATCAACTTGTTGGTCTCATGATATATCTTAGCATAGAAGATAAGACTAAGAATTTTTATTTGTTTATAAATTCTCCAGGCGGATGGGTAGTACCAGGAGTAGCCATTTATGATACTATGCAATTTGTGTCACCGGATATACATACAATATGTATGGGATTAGCCGCTTCAATGGGATCTTTCCTTCTGGTCGCAGGAACAATTACCAAACGTCTAGCATTCCCTCACGCTTGGCGCCAATGAGTTTTTTTATTTGAGAAAAAAAAAGAATACTATGCCTTCGCTGTATCGAATATGAATCAAATAAAGAATAAGTAATAATAGCATGGCACTTCGAGTTCGATATGAACAAACCATTATTGTTTTTTTAGAACATGAGATTTTGTATCGAGATAGTAGTATGAAAGAAGGGTTATTCCTAATTTGATTTTATGTGTCAAACAAGAGTCAATTTTAGCGTCACAAACCATTATTCTTCCACACCAGAAGTCTCTTTCTTATTTTTATGTTATGAGAAAAGAGTCAAAAAAATGGAAAAAATCATTTTCTCCTTCTTGGATCATATCAAAAAGAAACTTTGGGATTGCTAAACCACAGACGAGATAAATAGATAAAGCAACAGAACCATCATAGTATCTTTTTAACTACTACGAAAGGAAGGGTGGTAAATGGATCATTTAACAATTTGGATCGGATAGGCTCTATTTCTTCTTTTCGATATAAATTCTTCTATCGAAAAAATAAATTCCATTGCAGAGCCGTATGCAATGTACAAAAGATGCCCGTACGGTTGTTTAATTCTATTTTTTATTGTTATTTTAATTCCCCCTTACTTTAACCCAATCGTGCAATATATAGATAGAAGAACCGTTCATGATGTTATATCAATATCATCAGGGTTATGATTCACCAACCTGCTAGTTCTTTTTACGAGGCACAAGCAGGGGAGTTTATCCTGGAAGCAGAAGAACTATTGAAGCTTCGCGAAATTCTCACAAAAGTTTATGTACAAAGAACGGGCAAACCTTTATGGGTTATATCCGAAGATATGGAAAGGGATGTTTTTATGTCAGCAACAGAAGCCCAAGCTCATGGCATCATTGATCTTGTAGCGGTCAAAAATAAAAATACTATTAGGGATTATTACATATAAATATACGAATTCCTTTTAAAAATTCGAATTTTCCGTGTGAATAGAAATCATTCATAATCATCAACCATCAGGTTAAGATCGATCTAAACCAACCCGCTCTATTCTATCTAGAATGAGATTCTATAGACATGCCATGCCAACCATTAAACAACTTATTAGAAACGCAAGACAGCCAATAAGAAATGTCACGAAATCTCCCGCTCTTCGAGGATGTCCTCAGCGTCGAGGAACATGTACTAGGGTGTATGTGCGACTCGTTCATCTACCTAATTATGTTATGAATTTATGGTTCCTATTGGTGCAAATCCAATCACTCCGTTTGAGATGAGAAAGAATTCTCCATTGGTAACAAAGAGTTATCTATTAAGCGGAGTAAAAAGGTTATGCTCCTATTCCTTTTCTTGAAAAAACGGACTAACAAGGTCAGCTACTTAGCCAACTTTCAGAATTAAATGCCGTCACTGTATGGATAGCTTTTTTGTGAAAAGGACTATTACTTTCTAATTAGACTAATTAGAATTGAAAAAAGAATTCTAATTGAAAAATGGATGGGTAGAGCCAAAGAGTGTAAACTATACAAGTTCACAATAAAATTCGATGAAATGAAAGAAGAGGCTCCGGTGTATAGAGAGGACCTCACCGTTTCAGAAGTTGCCATAGAAACGAGGGAACCCACTATTTTTTTTTATTTAGTAGCAGTCGGATTTATTATTTCCAGGCGAGATACCTTGAAGAAAGAAAAAATCGTGGTCGGGAAGGTCAGAGTCGCAGAAGCCATTGGAATTTATATTTTATATATTGGAAGAATCCGTTTTGTTATTAATCGATCGGAGGAAAAGGATGACTGAAAGAAGAGAAATCAATTAGTTATTCAAGAAAGTTTTATTTGATTCAATGACCAGAGTTAAACGAGGATATACAGCTCGGAGACGTCGAAAAAAGATTCGTTTATTTGCATCAACCTTTATAGGGGCTCATTCAAGACTTACTCGAATGGCTACTCAACAAAGAATGAGAGCTTTGGTTTCCTCTCATCGAGATAGGAGCAGGAAAAAGAGATATTTTCGTCGTTTGTGGATCACTCGGATAAATGCGGTAACTCGTGAGGATAGGCTATTCTATAGTTATAGCCTATTCATCCACAATCTGTACAAGAGACAATTGCTTCTGAATCGTAAAATACTTGCACAAATAGCCCTATCAAATAAGAATTGTTTTGATATTATTTCAAATAAAATCAAATAAAAGAATCTTAATAGAATCTATTATAAAGGAAACAAGAATGATTGAAACAGGATTTCCCGGAGAATGGACTCCGGGAAGATAGAAGAAAAATAAATTCAGATTTGAGTAGTAGGAATAAATGAGCATCTTTAAAGAAAAAAGATTTCTTCCCCATTTTTCCTTTTTTATAATACAAGAATCAAATCTGGATTCTAATTTTTTTCGAGCTAAACATTAATATGAGCTTGAGTTCCGATTGGAGTTTTGAGGAGTATATTTATTTATTTTTGGTTCTAGGACCAGTAGTTCTAGGGATCGACTCCACTCTTTCCAATTGTTTCTCATTATTACGAAAAGGTAACAAAGATAAAATACGAGCTTGTTTTATAGCAATAGTAATTAATCGTTGTTGTTTCAAGGTCAACCTATTCGTCCGTCTAGATAAGATTTTTCCTTGTTCACTAAGAAATCGACTAATTAAACTCATGTTTCTATAATCGATTCGATCCCCCGATCCAATTGGGGGTAAACGCCTACGAAAAGATCGCTTGGATTTACGAAAAGGTTGTTTGGATTTATCCATGGTTTGCTTATTCCTTGTTTGTTTATTCCTTCTATATAAAAGAATCTATAAAATAGAATCCTATTTTTTTCTTATTTATTTAAGATTCGACCAAGATAGGATTTGGTTTGTATTATATATGTTAAGATGTAAAGTTATTACTCTTCCCACTACTTGGAAAAATCAAACACGCATCCCGTTCCATCTATTTCTTTATTTCCCCATGAATAGTATACTTTTTACAATAGCGACAAAATTTTCTAAATTCTAGTCGATTGGGTGTATTGTGTCGATTCTTTTGAGTAATATATCTAGAAATGCCCGGCGATTCTTTATTGACACCCTTTCGAACACAACAGGTACATTCCAAAATCACTATAATTCTAATATCTTTACCCTTGGTCATGAACCTCCTTTTAATTTTGGATCGACTTCACTTTATAACTCTCTTCATTTTCTTTTTGATCCGAACCAAATAAAAAAAAAGAATCTATATATATAGACTATATTAATAAAAATTAATAAAAGTTACTAACTAGAAATGGAATTTGTAAATATTTTCTTTGTTCGAATTATTATAATTCGAATGACTTCGAAGTACTATAATCTAAAATAGAATTACTATAACTATAAAGAAAAAGATTCATATTCATTAATAGAAGAATATTAAGAATATCGTAATAATTAATTAATACAATTTTTTCTAACTAGGAAAGAAAAAGAGAGCGAAATTGGAGCCATGTTACGTAGAATTGTATCTCAAATCTTCTTCATTTTTTCACAGATCAATACAAGAATTCAATCAGGATGAAAAAAAGGGGAATGACAAGGCATCTGGAAATAAACGATTAATTTCTATCAATAGACCCGCTAAAGACCCAAACCATAGAGTGGTTAACACAGGTGCCGTTGAGAGATATGTTTTTATATCTCGCATTTAAAATCCTCCTTCTTCTTTTATTTTATATTTTTTTTCTTATTTATTTTAATTCTTTATTTGTATTTTATATTGTAATACATATATAGTCCTAGTTCGATATTCTAATACTATAGATCATAGATAACCCGATATTTTAGTTCAAGATCATTTGTTTTTGCTTGAAATGAAATTAGAATTAGGAATTACTAACTAAAATGCATATGTACAATGACACAGCAAATTCAATTTTGCCGCCCCCTAAAAAAAATGACAAGAACATTCTCTGTCTATCTAGATAGGTAGAGCAAAAAAGTAAGGATGTGGAAAACAAGACATGGATTTTATACAATGACACTGTACAACAATTTTTAAAAGGGATGTAGCGCAGCTTGGTAGCGCGTTTGTTTTGGGTACAAAATGTCACAGGTTCAAATCCTGTCATCCCTACCTATTCTTTCTCCTATGGACAGTTACGAGGGATTTATTGAGTAAGATCGGGAAATTTTGGACATAATCTTTCATTTTACATACTATATGTACACAAGATCCCCGAGAGGGTCAAAAAATCCTTTTCTTTACAATCATATATATTATTATATATCTACTGTTATAGGATTTAAGAAAGCGCTCTTAGTTCAGTTCGGTAGAACGCGGGTCTCCAAAACCCGATGTCGTAGGTTCAAATCCTACAGAGCGCGATTCCATTTATGTTATGTCGAATTACAATGAAATAACTTAATAAAAAAAAGTAGAATTGCAACTGAAATTTGACCTCCTACAAGGAGGAGGTCAATCAAAAAAAGAGATGTTACTCAATCAAAGGTCCAACTGATCACCGCGCCTGTATTGTAAATATGCAGTTACAAATAATCCTGTTAAAGTAATAGGAATTAGACCTAAGACGATTCCAAATAGAAAAACTTCAATCATTTCGATTTGTTTTAGGGAATAAAAAGAGAGGTAAGATCTATCCCTAAATATTAATCTGAATTATCCGTGAATCTCAATGACCGGGGATTGGCAATTGATGCGGGAAGGAACCATAGAATACCTGAAATGAAATATTCTGAGAGGCTTTGATTTTTCTTTTTAGAATTTGTTTATTGAATTTCATTCATTTCAAATAAGTCGTATCTTGTTCAAACCAATAAATAGAGCTGGGGTTATAGTTGAAGCAGCCAGTAAAAAACCAAAATAACTAGTTAGAATAGGCATGAAAGAGCTAAATTAGATATGTTCTTTTACTACATATATGAATAAAACATTTACCTAAGTCTCAATCTAGATACGACGGTAAGAAAAACGAATTTAAAGAATTCGTTTAGTTCCAATAGAATCCAATAGAAAGTTCTTGATTCATCAGTCATTATAGACGGACACTAAAAAAAAAGAAAACCTTGACTTTTTCAAAAATTGAATATTTTCATTTGATTTTTATTTTATTTCTTTATTTGAATTTGATTTCGGACCAACTCAATTTAAAGAAGAGCAACTTCTATTACCCTTTTAGGTTCTATATTCTTTCCATATTAAAGAATCCCATCTTTTTTTTGTATTGTAGTTCCATAAGGAAAGAACTCTCGGGGAGATCTAATGTAACAACAGTTGCATCACGAATATGGATTGTTCCAACGATCTCTTTTTTTTTTTATTTTCGCAAATATGAAAAATACTAAATCTAAATATAAAAAAGAATAATAAAAAATATGAAATCTAATTCTAATATATTAATTCCAATTAACCAATTAAAAATGAAATAGTAAAGAATTTAATAGATAGGGATAGTAATAAGAATTTCCATTTATAATAATTACTCTTTAGAATAGTAATAATAGCTTCTAATGAAATTTTATGAATATAATGAGATCTTTCAATCATGATATCTCTCATTAATTATTAGAGCCCATCCATTCAAGATCTTTACTTTCTATTACTTCTATTACTATGATGAATCCGCTAATATAAATCTTACTTAATCTTATATTCTAAGGAAAATACATTTATACATAGACAAGTAAGATATAGCAATAGCATTTCCTTTCGGTAATGATCGAGGCTGCGTTGCTGCGCTAGAGGAAGGATAGCTATACTGATTCGGTCTACTCTAAATACACCTTTGGTACAAAATTGACGATCTCACAAAGATCCAGTATCAGTAGTTTTAGATTTACTGATTCCATCTTTCACGGAATCGGCCCGCCTTTTTTTTGAACATACAAGAATTTGTGGAGCTCAGCATGTCTGGAAGCACGGGAGAACGTTCTTTTGCTGATATTATTACTAGTATTCGATACTGGGTCATTCATAGTATTACTATACCTTCCCTATTCATTGCGGGTTGGTTATTCGTCAGTACGGGTTTAGCTTACGATGTTT